TTTGGTTTTTTTCTTTATTTTATGTATAAATTGAAAGTTTTTTTTCTTTTTGGTAAATATACGATTTCCTTTATAAGTACAAAATTTTAATGAAATATTTGTGGTTTTTTAGGATTTTTTTTGTTTTAATATAAATAATTTTATTTAATATATTACATCTTACATAATATATCATTATAAAGTTATATTTATTAATCAATAATTAATTATATTAGATGAATACATCTATCAAAAAGTATAGGGACTTATTTGTTTAGAGAGAAATAGATATTATATAATAATATATTTATATTTATTTAATTGAATATATTACATTAGTATTATTGTTATTATATAATAATATATTTATATTTGTATAATATAATATATTATATTAGTATTTGTTTATTAAATTATTCTTGATGATTGGTTCATTCGATAATATTTTTATTTAGTTTTCTTTTTATAGTTTATTTTTATTCTTATTCTGATTTTAATATGATTGGTTATTATTTTGGGATGGATTATTTTTCTTTTATTTTGATTTTATTGAGTTTTTGGATTTGTTCTTTAATGATTACTGCTAGTGGTTCAATTTATTTATTTGGTTATCATTCTAGTTTTTTCATTTTTATGGTTTTGTTTTTAATAATTATACTTTATTGTTCATTTTCTAGATTAAATTTGTTGTCTTTTTATATTTTTTTTGAGTCTAGTTTAATTCCAACTTTACTTTTGATTTTAGGTTGAGGTTATCAACCCGAGCGTCTTCAGGCAGGTATTTATTTAATTTTTTATACTTTATTTGCTAGTTTACCTTTATTGTTGGTTTTATTTTATGTTTATTATTATGTTGATACTCTTTATTTTCCTTTATTAATTGATTTTGGTTCATATTATTTCATATTTTATGTTTTTATAATTTTAGCTTTTTTGGTAAAAATGCCGATATTTTTGGTTCATCTTTGATTACCTAAGGCTCATGTTGAGGCTCCTATTTCTGGTAGAATAATTTTAGCTGGTGTTTTATTAAAGTTAGGTGGTTATGGTATTTTTCGTGTAATAAAGGTTATTTCATTTTTAGGGTTAAAGTTTAATTATTTTTGGTTGTCTTTAGGTTTGTCTGGTGGTGTAATTGTTAGATTTATTTGTTTTCGTCAAGTTGATTTAAAGTCTTTGATTGCTTATTCTTCAGTTGCTCATATAAGAATAGTTATTGGTGGGATAAATGTTCTTAAACATATAAAATTTTCATTGTTTAATTATTTTTGATTACTTTAATAATTTGATTTTTGATAATTTTGTTAAGTTTATCTATTTTATTTTTCTTTGTTCTTTAATCTTAAAGTTTTATTCTTATGGAAGTTGTTGTTGTCCAACGGGATAAATGTTCTTAAACATATAAAATTTTCATTGTTTAATTATTTTTGATTACTTTAATAATTTGATTTTTGATAATTTTGTTAAGTTTATCTATTTTATTTTTCTTTGTTCTTTAATCTTAAAGTTTTATTCTTTCTTGAATTTTTGTTTTTTCTTTATGTTATATGTAAGTTTTGTTTTGCTAAATGTTCTTTTTGCAGTAATTTAATTTAATTATCAATTTATTTTGGAATTAGTAATTGATTTAATATCAGCGAATTTTGTGCCAGCAGCTGCGGTTATACAATAGATATAAATAAATAATTTTGGGTTATTAACAGTTAATTTTATTTTTGAGTTAATTTTGAAGTTTTTAAGGTAAAATTTAAATTTTTAATATTACTCTTATTATGAACCTGTGAGACTTAAATAATAAACTAGGATTAGATACCCTATTATATTAAGTGTGAAATATTATTACCTGAGTAGTATAAGTTAAGTTCTTTAAACTCAAAGAATTTGGCGGTATCTTATTCCATTCAGAGGAACCTGTCCCGTAATTGATAATACACGATTAACTTTACTTAATTTATTTGTTTGTATATCTCCGTTATCAGAAAATTTTTTTAGATCTATAATTTTCTATATTTATAATTATAAAGTATTTCAGGTCAAGTTGCAGCTTATAATTAAGAGGAGGTGGGTTACAATAGATTTATGTTTAAATGGATTTAATAATGCAATTTTATTAATAAAGGTGGATTTGATAGTAATTTAATTTATTTAATTAATTTGATTTTGGCTCTGAGGTGTGTACATATCGCCCGTCGCTCTCATTTTTGATAATGTATGAATATTTATAACAAACTGAGATAAGTCGTAACATAGTAGATGTACTGGAAAGTGTATCTGGTAAGGATAAACAAGATATATTTTTATTAGTAAATTATTTCATTTACACTGAAAATTTTCTTGTGCAATTCAAGATGTCTTGATAGTTTATATATTATAATAATTTCTTGTTTTTTATTAAAATAATAAAAAGAATTTTATTTTATATTTGTTTTAGTATATTTTATAGAAAAAATTAATTTAATTATAGTTTATTAGTAATGTAATTGACTTATGAAATAATTTTTAATTTTAGGTAAGTAGATTTATTTTATTGTACCTTTTGTATCAGGGTTTTTCAAAATTTTATAAATTAATTTATAATCTCGATTTAGATTGATTTATAATAAATTTATTTTTAATGTTTAAGAATTATTTTAAAATTTATTATGGTAATGAAATGTTATTCGTTTTTTAAGGTATCTAGTTTCTTAAGAAAAAGTTTAATTTTTTAAATTCAATTGTTTTTTTCTATTTTTAGATAAATAATATTGACTTATTAAATTTTTAAGGGATAAGCTTTAAAATTAATATCCTATAATTACTTAAGTTGGATATAATAATAAGCTTTATACCAGCTATTTATTTAATTACGTTTTAGTTTATTATCTTTATTTTTGATTTTATAGTTATTTTAGGTTTATTATTAAGATAAGTAATTAAATTTTTGAGTTTTTTTAATAATGATTGAATTAGTATGATTATTAGTTTATAATATTATTTTTAACAATTTATTATAAGGAACTAGGCAATTTAAATTTTCGCCTGTTTATCAAAAACATGTCCTCTTGATTATATTATGAGGTCTGGTCTGCTCACTGATAATTTAAATAGCCGCGGTATTTTGACCGTGCAAAGGTAGCATAATCATTAGTTTTTTAATTTAAGGCTGGAATGAATGGCTTGACGAAAAATTAACTGTCTCTTAATAATTTATAAAATTTAACTTTTAAGTTAAAAGGCTTAAATTTATTTTTAGGACGAGAAGACCCTATAGATCTTTACATTAATATTAAATTTGTTTTTTAGTTAATTTTTCATATTTATTAATAATGTTTTGTTGGGGTGATATAAAAAAGTAAATGAACTTTTTATTTTAAAATCATTGATTTATGTTTTATTTGATCCATAATTTATGATCATAAGATTAAGTTACCTTAGGGATAACAGCGTAATTATTTTTGAGAGTTCATATCAACGAAATAGATTGCGACCTCGATGTTGGATTAAGAGAAATTTTGGGTGCAGTAGCCCTTAGATTAGGTCTGTTCGACCTTTAAATTCTTACATGATCTGAGTTCAGACCGGCGTGAGCCAGGTCGGTTTTTATCCTAAATATTATATCATTTATATTAGTACGAAAGGACCATATAATTAAAATATTTTTTAGAATAGATTAGTATTAATATAAACTATTTTGACAGATTATTGTGTTGGGTTTAGAATTCATTTATGTGTATTTATTTCACAAATAGTATTGATATTTTATGATTTATTTATATTTATTTTAAATTTTCTTATTTTGATTATTTGTGTCTTAATTAGTGTAGCTTTTTTGACTTTATTAGAACGAAGGGTTTTAGGTTATATTCAAATTCGTAAAGGTCCAAATAAGGTAGGGTTTTTAGGTATTCCTCAGCCTTTTAGTGATGCAATTAAATTAATTTTTAAAGAACAGCCTATTCCAATTTTATCAAATTATTTGTTTTATTATTTTTCTCCAATTTTTAATTTAATAATTTCTTTAGTTGTTTGGGTAATTTTTCCTTATTTAACTTATATATGTTCTTTTTCTTATGGATTTTTATTTTTTTTGTGTTGTACTAGATTAGGTGTTTATACTGTAATAATTGCAGGTTGATCTTCAAATTCTAATTATTCACTACTTGGTTCTTTACGTTCTGTTGCTCAGACGATTTCTTATGAAGTGAGTTTAGCTTTAATTTTATTATCTTTAATTATTTTGATTGGTAGATTTAATATATTTGATTTTATAATTTATCAATTGTATTGTTGATTTATTTTTATTTCTTTTCCTTTATTTTTATCTTGTTTTGCTTCATGTTTAGCTGAAACTAATCGTACTCCTTTTGATTTTGCTGAGGGTGAATCTGAATTGGTTTCAGGATTTAATATTGAGTATGGTTCAGGTGGTTTTACTATAATTTTTTTATCTGAATATTCTAGAATTATGTTTATAAGAATATTTTTGACTTTAGTTTTTTTAGGTGGTAATTTTTACTCTTTTGTATTTTTTGTGAAGCTTGTTTTTGTATCGTTTTTATTTATTTGGGTCCGGGGAACTTTACCCCGTTTTCGTTATGATAAATTAATGTATTTAGCTTGAAAGAGTTTTTTACCATTGTCTTTAAATTTTTTCATTTTTTTCGTAGGATCAAAGGTTTTATTAATTTCATTAATTTAATTTTTGAAAAGAAAATTAATAGAAGAGTTAAACTTCTAATTTATGTTTTCAAAACATATGTTTTTCCTAAACTAATTAACTATTATCTATTTTTTAATAAAATATCCCAAATGTTAGCTACATAATTATTAATAGTAAAATAAAAAAAATAGATAATAGTTAAAATTTGTCCTGTTATAATATAAGGTTCTTCTACTGGTCGTTTTCCGATTCATGTTAATAAACAAATAACTACAACTATAATTCAAAATAAAAATTGGTTAATAGGGTAAAATTGAATACCTTGAAAAGGGGTTTTATTATAAAATGGTAAAATTATTAAAATTCTAATTGATAAAAATAATGCAATAACTCCTCCTAATTTATTAGGGATTGATCGTAAAATTGCATATGCAAATAGAAAATATCATTCTGGTTGAATATGTCTTGGTGTTATGAGCGGATTTGCTGGTACAAAGTTATCTGGATCTCCTAAAAGGTAAGGATTCATTAAACATAATACTATTAATAAAGATATTAATATAATGAATGTAATATTATCTTTAAAAGTAAAGTAAGGGTGGAATGGGATTTTTTCTATGTTTCTATTTATTCCTAATGGGTTATTTGATCCTGTTTGATGAAGGAAGAATAGATGAATTACAACTATAGCTGTAATTACAAAAGGTAAAACGAAGTGAAATGTAAAGAATCGTTTTAATGTAGCATTATCAACAGCAAAACCTCCTCAAACTCATTGTACTAATTCTGTACCAATATATGGAATTGCTGATAGTAAGTTTGTAATTACTGTAGCTCCTCAAAAAGATATTTGTCCTCAAGGTAGAACATATCCTACGAATGCGGTTGCTATTACTAAAAATAAAATTATTGATCCAATAATTCATGTATATTTATATATAAAAGATCTATAATATATCCCTCGTCCTACGTGCAAATAAATACAAATGAAAAATATAGATGCTCCATTTGCATGTAAGGTTCGAATAATTCATCCATTATTTACATCTCGGCAAGTATTAATTACACTTCTAAATGCTATTTCAATATTTGATGAGTAATGTATTGTTAAAAACAATCCAGTTACAATTTGGATTATTAAACATAATCCTAATAATGATCCAATGTTCCATCAAAATGAAATATTTATAGGTGCTGGTAAGTCAATTAATGAATTATTAATAATTTTAATTAAAGGGTGTTTTAATCGTAAAGGTTTATTCATTGGTTAATTTATTTTATTTTACGGATAGGTCCTTGATTAATATTAGTAATTTTAATTACTGCAATTATTGTTAAAAATAAGTAAATTATTATTATTATTGTAATACTAAATGTTGGTTTATTATATAATTTAATTAAGGAAAAAGTTATTTCTTGACAAATTATTATTTTATTAACATTTATAGTTTCTGAATTTTTAATTCAATCTATAAATGTTATTTTATCAACTAGAATAAGTATATTTATAAAAAAAATTCATATAATTATAGTTGAAATAATAGAAATTGATTTTAAGTAAAATATTGCATTTGATGCAATTCTTGTAATATAAATAAATAGTACTAATATACCTCCTAGATATGTTAAGAATAAAATGTATGATAATCAAAATCTTTCTGTAATTGTTCCTGTTAATATTCCAATAAGAAGAGTTTGAAAGATAATTAATAATATTATTGATATAGGATATCTTAATTTAATAAAATTAAGATTTATCAAATTTGATAAAGTTATAATTATTATTTTTAACATTTCAAGAGTTAGTTTATTAAAATATTAGTTTTGGGGATTAAAGATAGGATTTTTCTACTCTTGAGTTTTAAAAGTGGGGGCTCATTCTTATTTTCGGTTTACAAGACCGGTGTTTTTTTTAAACTATTAAAACTAATGTTCTTGTCTTCTATTTTTACTTCTTTATTAATTTATTTTTCTGGTGTTTATGTTTTTTCTTCTAAACGAAAAAATTTATTAATAGTTTTGTTGAGACTAGAATATATTGTTCTTTCTTTATTTTTATTGATTGTTGTTTTTTTAATTGATTATGATTATGATTATTTTTTTCCAGTTATTTTTCTGGTTTTTTCTGTTTGTGAAGGTGCTTTGGGTCTTTCTATTTTAGTTTCTATAATTCGTTCTCATGGAAATGATTTTTTTAATTCTTTTGGTTTATCTTTATGTTAAGGTATATATTTATGGTTATTTTTTTGATTCCTCTTTGTTTATTAAATTATTCTTGATGATTGGTTCATTCAATGATATTTTTATTTAGTTTTCTTTTTATAGTTTATTTTTATTCTTATTCTGATTTTAATATGATTGGTTATTCTTTTGGGGTTGATTATTTTTCTTTTATTTTGATTTTGTTAAGTTTTTGGATTTGTTCTTTAATGATTACTGCTAGTGGTTCAATTTATTTATTTGGTTATCATTCTAGTTTTTTCATTTTTATGGTTTTGTTTTTAATAATTATACTTTATTGTTCATTTTCTAGATTAAATTTGTTGTCTTTTTATATTTTTTTTGAGTCTAGTTTAATTCCAACTTTACTTTTGATTTTAGGTTGAGGTTATCAACCCGAGCGTCTTCAGGCAGGTATTTATTTAATTTTTTATACTTTATTTGCTAGTTTACCTTTATTAATGGTTTTATTTTATGTTTATTGTTATGTTGATACTTTATATTTTCCTTTATTAATTGATTTTGGTTCATATTATTTCATATTTTATGTTTTTATAATTTTAGCTTTTTTGGTAAAAATGCCTATATTTTTAGTTCATCTCTGATTACCTAAGGCTCATGTTGAGGCTCCTATTTCTGGTAGAATAATTTTGGCTGGTGTTTTATTAAAGTTAGGTGGTTATGGTATTTTTCGTGTAATGAGGGTTATTTTGTTTTTAGGGTTGAAGTTTAATTATTTTTTTTTGTCTTTAGGTTTGTCTGGTGGTGTAATTGTTAGATTTATTTGTTTTCGTCAAGTTGATTTAAAATCTTTGATTGCTTATTCTTCAGTTGCTCATATAAGAATAGTTATTGGTGGATTAATGACTATAAACTGATGAGGTTGCTTGGGTTCTTTATTTTTAATAATTGGTCATGGTTTATGTTCTTCTGGTTTATTTTGTTTATCAAATATTATTTATGAGCGTTTAGGTAGACGTAGATTATTAATTAATAAGGGTATAATTAATTTAATGCCTAGAATATCTTTTTGATGATTTCTTTTTAGATCATCAAATATGGCTGCTCCACCATCATTGAATTTAATTGGTGAGTTAAGTTTATTAAATAGAGTTATTTCTTGATCATCATTTACTTTTTTGTCTCTTATTTTATTATCTTTTTTTAGAGCTGTTTATACATTATATATATATTCTTATTCTCAACATGGTTTTTATTATTCTGGTTTGTATTCTTGTTCTTTTGGTTATTTTCGTGAGTATCATCTTTTATTTTTACATTGATTCCCTTTAAATGTTTTATGTTTAAGGGGTGAATATTTTTATATTTAGTATAACTTAAGTATTTTAATATAAAATATTGTTTTGTGGAATCAATGATATGAGATTTTTCATCTTGGGTTGTGTATTTATTTTCTATTTGTTCATTGAGTTTTTTTTCTTTATTTTTTTCTAGAACTTTAATTTTTATTTTTGGGATTTATTATTTAATGATTGATTATAGAGTTTTTATTGAGTGAGAACTTTTTAATTTGAATAGATCTATAGTAGTTATGACTTTGATTTTTGATTGGATATCTTTAATTTTTATATCTTTTGTAATGTATATTTCTTCTTTAGTTATTTATTATAGAGAAGATTATATGGGAAGTGAAAAGAATATTAATCGTTTTATTATTATTGTTTTAATATTTATTCTTTCAATAGTTTTTCTAATTATTAGACCAAATTTGATTAGAATTTTATTGGGTTGAGATGGTTTAGGTTTGGTTTCTTACTGTTTAGTTATTTATTATCAAAATGTTAATTGTTATAATGCAGGTATGTTGACTTTTTTATCTAATCGTATTGGAGATGTTTTTATTTTAATTTCTATTTCTTGAATACTAAATTTTGGTGGATGAAATTATTTATATTATGGTGATTTTATTTCTAATTCTTTAGAGATGAAGCTTATTACTATATTAATTATTTTGTCTGCAATAACAAAGAGTGCTCAAATTCCTTTTTCTTCTTGACTTCCAGCAGCTATATCTGCTCCTACTCCTGTTTCTGCTTTAGTACATTCTTCTACTTTGGTTACTGCGGGTGTTTATTTATTAATTCGTTTTAATCCAATACTTGAAATTTATAATTTAGGTTGATTTTTATTGTTTATTGGTTGTGTAACTATATTTATGTCTGGATTATGTGCTAATTTTGAATTTGATTTGAGGAAAATTATTGCTCTCTCTACTTTAAGTCAACTTGGTTTAATAATGAGAATTTTATCCATAGGATATCCAAAACTTGCTTTTTTTCATTTGTTAGTTCATGCATTATTTAAGGCTTTATTATTTATATGTGCGGGCTCATTAATTCATAATTTGAAGGATTTTCAAGATATTCGTTTTATAGGTTCATTTGTGAATTTTATGCCTTTAACATCAATTTGTTTTAATGTTTCAAGATTGTCATTGTGTGGAATACCCTTTTTAGCTGGATTTTATTCTAGGGATTTAATTTTAGAGTTGGTTTGCTTAAGATGGATAAATTGTTTTATTTTCTTTTTATATTTTTTTTCTACTGGTTTAACTGCTTCTTATTCATTTCGTTTGTTTTATTATTCTATGTCTGGTGATAATAATTATTGTTCTATTTTTTCTTTTGATGATAGAAGTTATTGTATTTCTTTTGGTATGATTGGATTATTAATTATTTCTGTTTTTGGGGGTAGTTTATTATCTTGATTGATTTTTCCTATTCCTTATGTTATTATTTTACCTTATTATTTAAAGTTTATAGTTATTTTTGTAGTTCTATTAGGTTCTTATTTAGGTTATTTGATTTTTAATATCAATTTTTTTTCTAATTTATTTTTATTAAGATTTTTTGGTTCTATGTGATTTATACCTTTTATTTCAACTAATTTATTTAGATATTTCCCTTTAAAATTGGGTTATTTTTCATCTAAGTCTTTCGATTATGGTTGAGGTGAGTTATTTGGTGGTCAAGGTTTATATAGTTTGTTTTTGTATTTAATTAATTATATTCAGTCTTGTTATGATTCAAATTTTAAAATTTGTCTTTTAATTTTTGTTTTATGGATATTTGTATTATTGATATATTTTCTTATATTTTACTTGAATAGCTTATATTTAGAGCATAACACTGAAGATGTTAAGGTAATATTTTATTTTTAAGTGTATTTATAAATACACTTTGTATTTTTTTTACATTGAAAATGTAATGTTTTATTTAAACTATATAAATTAGAAATGTTAACGGAGTTAAACCGCTAATAGTAAAAGTTAGCAGCTTTATTATTGACTTTACATTTCTTTAATTGGAACTTTAATTATTCAATTTTATTATTAACATTAATATGCCTCTTTTTGGCTTCAATTAAAGAATAAGGGTATATTTACCAATTTTTCAGGCCGAAACTGAGTGCGTTATTTCGCTTCTTAATCATTTAAGGTTGATTGATAATCAATACTTTTTGTATGCAATCCAAATGTTATAGTTAACTACAACCCTTTATTCAGCTCATTTTAATGCTCCTTGATATCATTCGTAATATAGTCCTCCTAATAATATAATAATGAAGAATATTGTTGATATTAATCAAGTTAATATATTTGAAGTTTTAAAAGTAATTATGATTGGTAGGATTAATACAATTTCTACATCAAAAATTAAAAAAATTACTGCAATAAGGAAAAACCTTAGTGAGAAAGGTATTCGCGCTGATCTTTTTGGATCAAATCCACATTCAAAGGGTGATCTTTTTTCTCGGTCATTAATTGACTTTTTTGATGTTATTAATATAATAATTGTTGGTACAGTGAATCTAATTAATGTTGTTATAATTAAGATAATGATTGTTTTTCTTGACTTATTGTCAATCTTTTTAATTGGAAGTTAATTGTACTTCTATACTAGAAAAACATTTATTTACCTCATCAGTAGATTGAAATATAAAGAAATAGTCATACTACGTCAACGAAGTGTCAATATCATGCAGCTGCTTCAAATCCAAAGTGATGTTTTGGGGAGAATTGATTTTTTGAATGTCGAGTTAAGCAAATTAATAGGAATATTGTGCCAATAATTACATGTAATCCATGGAATCCTGTTGCAATAAAAAATATTGATCCATAGATTGCATCAGCAATAGTGAAAGGTGCTTCTCAATATTCATACATTTGTAATATTGTAAAGTATAGTCCTAATAATACAGTGAAAAATAATCTTTGAATTGCTTGTGTATAATTTGATTCTATAATTCTATGATGAGCTCATGTTACAGTTACTCCTGATGCCAGTAGAATGGCTGTATTAAGTAGTGGGATTTGTATAGGATTAAATGTTTTAATTCCTATGGGTGGTCATATTATTCCAAGTTCAATGGTTGGTGCTAATCTTCTTCTAAAGAAGGCTCAAAAAAAAGATATGAAGAATAATACTTCGGATGAGATAAATAAGATTATTCCTCATCGAAGTCCAATGGAAACGAGTCTTGTATGTAATCCTTGATATGTTCCTTCTCGGATGATGTCTCGTCATCATTGAATTATTGTTATTAAAGTAATTATATTTCCAATAATAAATAAGTTGATGTTAAATATATTGAATCATTTTGCTAATCCTGAAACTATAATTATTGCTCCAATAGCTCCTGTTAGTGGTCATGGTCTATAGTCTACTAAATGGAATGGGTGATTAAAATGTTTTGTTAACATAAGTTAATATACTTCTCTAGAGTACATTGTTCTTAGGATTGAAAATACATAAGCTTGGATAATAGTTACAGCTGATTCAAGTATTAATAGTAATATTTGACCAATAATAAGTAAATGAATTAAATTTATTCTTATTGATGTTCCATTATTTCCTATTAATGTTAATAATAAGTGACCTGCAATTATATTAGCTGCTAGTCGTACTGCAAGTGTTCCTGGTCGAATTATATTTCTAATTGTTTCAATTAAGACTATAAATATTGTTAGTGTTATTGGTGTTCCTTGGGGAACTAAATGTATAAATATATGGTTTGTGTGATTAATTCAACCAAATATTATAAATCTTATTCATAATGGTAATGCAATTGAAAGTGTAAATGTTAGATGTCTGGTTCTTGTAAAAATATAAGGGAATAATCCTATTGAATTATTAAATATTAATATAATAAAGATTGAAATAAAAATAAATGTTGTTCCATTATGTGGTTTATTTCTTAATAATGTTTTAAATTCATTATGTAAATTTAAGTTTAATTTATTTCATATAATATTAATTCGTGATGGTATTATTCAATATATATAGGGTATAATTGTTAATCCAATAAATGTTCTTATTCAATTTAATGAAAGGTTTAAAATATTAGTTGATGGATCAAAAGTTGAGAATAAGTTTGTTATCATTTTCAATGGGTATTTTTTATATTAATTGGTTTTCTTTCTATTTTTTTAAGAATAGAAGGTTTGTATAAGAAAAAGTTTATATTATTAAATAATATTATTGTAATCGAAAATAAAATGAATAGTGATAATCATATGATAGGAGATATTTGAGGGATAAGGTTTATAACCTCCATTAGAAGTATTTGTTAGTTTACTATTTTTTGGTTTAAGAGACCATTACTTACTTTCAGTCATCTAATGGGCAAGGTGTACTTAATATTAAGTTATTTTAGATTGACATTCTAATGTTATGATTAACTAACTCCTTAAATTATTTTAGATAATCATTTAATGAATAAATTAATTGAAGTTCTTTCAATTACAATTGGTATAAATCTGTGATTTGTTCCACAGATTTCTGAACATTGTCCAAAAAATAATCCCGGACGATTTATTGTAAATGTTCCTTGATTTAGTCGTCCGGGTGTTGCGTCAATTTTAATTCCTAATGTTGGTACGGCTCATGAATGAAGAACATCAGATGCTCTTGTTAGTATTCGAATTTCAGTATTTATAGGAAGGACAGTGCGGTTATCAACATCTAATAGTCGAAATTCATTAATTTTTATATTTCTTTCTGAGTTTATATATGTGTCAAATTCAATATTAATGAAATCTGAATATTCATATCTTCAATATCATTGTCGTCCAATTGTTTTAATTGTAATTAATGTATCTATTGAGTCATCAAGGAGGTATAGTAATCGTAATGATGGTAAGGCAATGAGAATTAAGGTGATAGCTGGTAATATTGTTCAAATAATTTCAATTATATGTCCATGTAGTAAGTTTCGATTTGAGTATTTGATATAAAATATATAAGTTAATGAATATCTTACAATTATTGTGATTAGTAATAGAATAATTATAGTGTGATCATGGAAAAATGATAATTGTTCTATTATTGGTGAGTTTCTATCTTGTAATGATAAATTTGATCATGTTGCCATAATTATTCTAATAAAAGTTTAATTCTTTATTTTTAGAGCTTAAATCTAATGCATTATTCTGCCATATTAGAACATAGAGTTTAATGGTAGTTCAGAGTATCTATGTTCTATTGGGGGGGTATTTTGTAGCCATTCTATTGATCTTCTTATGTTTGTTTTGAATAAGATTGTCCGGTTTGAGATTATTCTTTCTCATATAATTAGGATAAATATGATGATTCCAATAATTGAGATTATTGATCCAATTCTTGATAATACGTTTCATGATATATATGCATCAGGATAATCTGAGTATCGTCGTGGTATTCCTGCTAGTCCTAGAAAGTGTTGAGGAAAAAAAGTTAAGTTTACTCCAATGAATATTACAGTGAATTGAATTTTTAGTCATATATTGTTTATATTTATTCCTGTAAATAAAGGGTATCATTGGATTAATCCTCCTATGATTGCAAATACTGCACCTATAGATAGAACATAGTGGAAATGGGCTACTACATAATAAGTGTCATGAAGTATAATATCAAGTGATGAGTTAGCAAGGACTAATCCTGTTAAACCACCAATTGTAAATAAAAAAATAAATCCTAATGCTCATATGAGTGAGGGGTTTAATTTAAATTTAGTTCCATATAGTGTTGCTAATCATCTAAATACTTTAATTCCTGTAGGTACAGCAATAATTATTGTTGCTGATGTAAAGTAAGCTCGTGTATCTACATCTATTCCTACTGTAAATATATGGTGAGCTCATACAATAAATCCTATTAGTCCAATTGATATTATTGCATAAATTATTCCTATTGTTCCAAATGATTGAATTTTTCCTCTTTCTTGACAAATGATATGTGAAATAATACCAAATCCTGGTAGAATTAAAATATAAACTTCTGGGTGTCCAAAAAATCAGAATAGATGTTGATATAAAATTGGATCTCCTCCTCCAGCAGGATCGAAGAATGATGTATTTATATTTCGATCAGTTAATAGTATTGTAATAGCTCCTGCTAATACGGGTAATGATAGTAATAGAAGAATAGCTGTAATAATAACTGATCATACAAATAATGGTGTTTGGTCTAAGGTTATTCTTTCTGATCGTATATTAATTGCTGTTGTAATGAAATTTACTGCTCCTAGAATTGATGATACACCAGCTAAATGTAATGAAAAGATAGCTAAATCTACTGATGAACCTCTATGGGCTATATTTCTTGCTAGTGGTGGGTAAACTGTTCATCCTGTACCAGCTCCATTATTTGTTATGGAAGACATAACAAGACAAGTTAATGATGGTGGTAGTAATCAAAATCTTATGTTATTTATTCGTGGGAATGCTATATCTGGTGCTCCAATTATTAATGGTACTAGTCAATTACCAAATCCTCCAATTATAATTGGTATAACTATAAAAAAAATTATAATGAATGCATGAGCTGTGATAATTACATTATAGATTTGATTATCACCAAACAAATCTCCTGGTTGTCCTAATTGTGCTCGAATAATTATTCTTATTGATGTTCCTATTATTCCAGCTCATGCACCAAATACAAAGTATAATGTGCCAATATCTTTATGGTTTGTTGAGAAAAATCACTTATTCGGTAAGATGGCTGAATAATAGGTGATAGATTGTAAATCTATTAATGAGGAATTTTTCTCTCTTACCATTTGGGTTTTATATTCAAATATGATTCTAGGTTGCAATTCTAGAGGTGTAAATTTTACTAAGGCCTAAAAGTTTTCTTTTAATTTTAACTTTGAAGGTTATTAGTTTGTTTAACTTAAGTCCTTAAAATAGGAAAATTAAGTTTGATGAAAGTGCCAATCTTATTGTTGAGATTATGGTTATAATTGATAGAATTGATTTTTGATTTTTATTTTTTAAGTTTATTGATCATGAGTTTTCTGTATATGATAGAACTAGTGCGGAGAATCTAATTCGTAAATAATAGTATAGTGTTGTTATAGTTAATGAAATTATAATTAGTGTAATTCTTGTTATTCCTATCTCTAATATTGATTGTATTACTATTCATTTTGGTAGGAATCCAATAAATGGTGGTAATCCACCTATTGATAATAGAGATAGGAATATTATAAATTTTAGTTCTGTTTTTACGTTTCTTATTGTGTGAATTTGGTTTATAAAGAATAGATTTATTTGTATAAATAACAGAACTAAAATTAATCTTAATATTGAATAAATAAGGAAATAAATTTCTCAGATATTTTCTCTTGAGATTATTGATCCAATTATTCATCCTAAATGTCTAATTGATGAATATGCTAATAAATGACGAAGGGAAGTTTGATTTAAACCTCCTATTGCTCCAATAATAATTCTCATGATTACAATAATAAAGATAAATTTTCTTAATTGGATACAGTATGATATAATTATTATTGGAGCAATTTTTTGCCATGTTATTAGCATTAAACAATTAGATCATTTTGATGCCCCTATAACTTCTGGAAATCAGAAGTGGAAAGGTGCAGCACCAATTTTTAAAAATAGTCTTGATCTAATAATTATTGATGGTGTTATATTTTTTTCTCATCTTACTGGATATTTTATTTGAATCAAAATAATTGAAAATAATAGTATTGTTGATGCTATTGCTTGAACAATAAAATATTTAATTGATGATTCATTGATTATTCTATTTTTATTATTTGTTAATATGGGAATAAAAGATAGTAAGTTGATTTCTAAGCCTACTCAAACTCCAAATCAAGAGTTCGATGAGATGGACAGGATTGTTCCTATCAACAATGTTGATAGGAAAAGAAGTTTTGTTAAGTTGTTGTCCATTAAAAAGGAGAGGGTTAATGCCTCTATAAATGGGGTATGAACCCATTAGCTTAATTAGCTTACCTTTTTATATTTAAGTGTATGATGCACATTAATTTTTGAAATTAAAAGGGGTAGTTTGATTCTACTTAATGTAGATTTAATGGAAGTAATATATTACTTTATTCATCCTATCGAGATAATCCTTTAATCAGGCATTCCATT